TAGTATAAAAATATTCCATTGTTGATTCTTAACATTTTTTATTCTTAGAAGTGTATAAGTGTACAAACAAACTAGATTCATAGTAGCTCATTCATAAACGAAAAACTGGGTTTACCTAATCTAAAACTAGTGAATATAAGAAAAAAAAAAATGGATAACTTATTTATGTTTATCCATCTTCTCAGATTTCCGGATTTATCATTTTTTTTTTTTTGAATTTCCTGGTTAAGTCTGAGATAGATATATGCCTTTTTCTCTTAACAATGAATTAATCAATAAAAAAAGTGAGCGCAATCCCGTTTCGCCCGCTTTTCTGACTTTCTGACAGACCAATCATTCCATGAAAGTGAAAGTATATTTCGAATTTAGTCATACAATTTCGTTCTATTGACAATTTCAAAAAACTATTTATACTATGAGAATAGTATGCTGACACTCCGGCAAATAGGCCCCCATCGTCTAGTGGTTCAGGACATCTCTCTTTCAAGGAGGCAGCGGGGATTCGACTTCCCCTGGGGGTAGGGTATTACGAAAGGAAGTTGATCATGAATTTTTAATCAATCTGGGATTGATTCTTCCTGGGTCGATGCCCGAGTGGTTAATGGGGACGGACTGTAAATTCGTTGGCAATATGTCTACGCTGGTTCAAATCCAGCTCGGCCCAATAATTCACCGATCCGCCATGAAATGATATAACCCGTTTCTTCTCTTGAAATGCCTGATAGAGAAAAAAGTAAAAATTTCTGTTCTACTTCTTATTTATTTATTTGATTTGCTCTATTTTTTCCCACAAATTATGATCGATCGCGATTCATATAAAGATTTATTATCAATCGATTTGGATTTGAAATAACAAAAAAAAGATAACTAGTAATCTGTTAATCTGTGTCCTTATTACTTTGTATATCTACGGAAATAGCAATACAATATAGCACCCGCCTTCTCGCACAACGCGGCGCGAATGGAAATAGAAAGAATGGAAATAGAAAGAAAGGGTTTGAATGAAATTTTAAGAATACGTATGCTGTACACTTTTTTTTATTTCATTTGTCTGGGATTGTAGTTCAATTGGTCAGAGCACCGCCCTGTCAAGGCGGAAGCTGCGGGTTCGAGCCCCGTCAGTCCCGACGGATCAAAATCTACAAAAATACATTGATTCATCTCTCCATTTTCTGTGAAAGAGGAGGGAAATAATGGAATTTTATTCCCAAAGATATTTTTTTTATTTTTTACTAGGGACTTGTTTTTATCACATTTTTTTCCAATCCAATAAGATTAGATCAGTAGAAAAGAAGTTGCGAGCTTAATGCCCTTTTTTCGATTTCTCGATTTCACTTCAATTCTTTGTTTGGGTTTGTTTTATTTGTAACCAATATAAGTGTAAAGGTGATTCGATAATACTTCGTGAGAAGATGAAAAAAATAAAAAAGGCAATAGTTTTACTATTTATTTATAGAAAATAGAAAAAATTTCTATTTATAGAAAAAAAAAAAGGGCAAAAAAATGAGAAAAAAAACGAAAGTAAAAACTTCTTGATTGGTTCAAGAAATTTTTTTTTCGATTTAGTATGGATAAATGATATTTCTATGTTATACTATTCCATTCTCGACGATGAATCAATTTGCTAATTCAGATATTGTTATTCATAATATTGCTCCAATTCGATATCATCTAGATAAAATCGATTTCATTGAATTTTGAGGGGAAAGGTTTATCATTTCTATGGGATTAAATCCCGAGTTATTGCGAAGTAAAGAAAAACGAAAGAATGAAATTATGGAAGTAAATATTCTCGCCTTTATTGCTACTGCACTCTTCATTCTAGTTCCTACTGCTTTTTTGCTTATAATATACGTAAAAACTGTTAGTCAAAGCGATTAATTTGAATAAAATTTGACTTCTTAGTTCTTCTAAATTAGAAATGATGGAAGAAAAAAAAATGAAACGGATTCCTATTTCCTGGCTTAGATGAAATGAGTGGACTAGAATCCGTCGTATTCTAGGAGATCAGATAGTAATGGTAGAAAGAACTATATAGTTCTTTCTACTGTTATTTTTATTCTAGTGTCGAAAGTTATAGTATAGAAAGATATAGCCTTAATCTCGATATTAAGATCTTGAATAATAAGATATTCAGTAGCTAAAAGGAAAAAGAATTCTGACCTTCCCTTCCTCATTTGTCATATATAACTCGGGTAAGGGTCCATTTTTCGAAATCAAAAATTTCCATTTAGGAAACATTCGATTGGAAATTTATTCCAATCATTTTGATTCTTTTGACTTTCGAAATATGAACATGGGAATCATTGAGATATTTGTTTAATTATAATTAAATCATCATAATTAAAAGGGAATTATTCATATATTATCTATAAAATACATTACTTCAATTGAATCCAACAAATTTTGAATTGAAGATATATTGAATTCAATTTCAAATTTCAATAGTAAAATGAAAAAAGTCTTTGCGGAACGGTCTAAATTAATACAGTTTGATTTCTCAACTCAATTAGTAAGTAGTACCTCTAGAGCCCACTTCTTCCCCATACTACGAGTGAAAGGGAAAATGTAAAGACTACCATTAAAGCACCCCAAGCGAGACTTACTATATCCATGTAAATTATGTCCCTAGCTCTATGAAGGATTTTTTCCATTATTGTTCAATAATAATAGTAGAATGATTGGTGCAGAGTCAAAAAAGAATTTTGTCTAATCCAATACCTTTGATGAACCAATTCAAAAAATTCAATTAAAATGAATTAAATTATAAGTGTCAGAACTGCTTATATGATTGCTACTAGATAGAATGGGGAAATATTAAGCCCCCCCAAATAGGGTAGCGGCACTCTCCGAAGTCTTAAGAACATTTTCTTAAGATATAAGAAAAATAAGACCCACTCTTTATTTTGTTGCTCTTCATAAAGTAGAAAATTTAGGTCTTGCCTAAAATAGAAAATAAAAGAAAGCATTTGTGTGACTCTTTTTCCTATATTTGTATGTTAGAAAAAAATGGAAAAATAGAAAAATCTCTTGAAAAATGAATATGTATAACTACCGTTTTTCCATTCAATTGGTATTAGATTGATTGAATTCCTGACTATTCCGGAATTTGCATAAGTTTCGATCCAAAGTATCTTGCGTTCTTTCCATAACGACTCCCTATATCGCTATCCAATCGAATTCCAGATCCAGCCAATAAACAGTACATCAGTAGTGTAAGGATTAACTATTCTATTATATGAATAATATCAAGATTTTTTGATTTCTTTTTCTTATTCCTACTAGAAAACTTTCATTGAATCCTAGATGAAATAATTTAAGAACTTTCCAGAACAGAACCTTAAATCACAGAAAGAAGTAGCAAAAGTCCTTTTGCTTCGCGTGCTTCTTTTGGGAACAAATTATATGATCAAAACGGAATACAGTATTTCGTGCCTTGTGTTGATCAGGCGACACCCGGATTTGAACTGGGGAAAAAGGATTTGCAGTCCCCCGCCTTACCACTCGGCCATGCCGCCAAAGCGCTAGAAAATAGATCAAAGACTTTTTTGGTGCGGGGGACTCAACTTCTTATTTCTTATTGGAATCCCATTTTTCTTAATCTTAATTCCTGCGCTAAAAAGGGGTATCTTGAGCAATTTCAATTATAACAACAATTATGCGTATATGGAAACCCCAGAACTAGAATTTTACATAGATATATATGTATATGAATACGAATTCTATTACAAAAAATCGCAAACAAGATATCTCTTCTAGTTTTCTATTTTATTTTGTTTCTGATTATTGGTTCTCTATCTCATCGAACATATCAAGTTCCAAATCCTTTGGTCTTACTGGTATCCAATTATATTGGAATATGTAATATCATAATAATGGTAAAAATGGAATCACTTTTTGTTGTGTTGTTGTGCTATTCTATAGAAAACAGAAAAGAAAACATAAAATTCCATAAGTAATAAGTATAAGTTAAGTAAAATTTCGCAATTCTTTTCCAGCTGTATTTTTTACAAATTCTATTCCAATTTGAGTATAAAATTATCTTTATTCCTCTGTTCATACGTATTTCATACATTCCATATTCTGTATGGAGTTAGAGAAAATTTTATGTGATTCTGTTTACAGAATAGAAATTCTATAATTGTTAGATCGATCTATATATAGAATTTAATTGGATAAAGAACTATCCAATAATGGGATTGTTTCTTTTCATTTTCAATAAACGGGAAATTCAAAATGCTGGTGGATAGAAATGAGGAAATGTCTACAATCCCTGGATTTAATCAGATACAATTTGAAGGATTTTGTAGGTTCATTGATCAAGGCTTAAGAGAAGAGCTTTATAAGTTTCCAAAAATTGAAGATACAGATCAAGAACTTGAATTTCAATTATTTGTAGAAACATATCAATTAGTCGAACCGTTGATAAAAGAAAGAGATGCTGTATATGAATCAATCACATATTCGTCGGAATTTTATATATCCGCAGGATTCATTTGGAAATCCAATAGGGATATGCAAGAACAAACTATTTTTATTGGAAACATTCCTTTAATGAGTTCCCTCGGAACTTTTATAGTAAATGGGATATACAGAATTGTGATCAATCAAATATTGCAAAGCCCTGGTATATATTACCGGTCCGAATTGGACCATAACGGGATTTCAGTCTATACGGGCACAATAATTTCAGATTGGGGAGGAAGAGTAGAATTAGAGGTTGACAGAAAATCCAGGATATGGGCTCGTGTGAGTAGGAAACAAAAAATATCTATTCTAGTTCTATTATCAGCTATGGGGTTGAATCTAAGAGAAATTCTAGAAAATGTCTATTACCCTGAGATTTTATTGTCTTTCCTGAATGATAAGGAGAAAAAAAAAATTAGGTCAAAAGAAAATGCCATTTTGGCATTTTATCAACAATTTACTTGTGTAGGCGGAGATCCGGTATTTTCTGAATCCTTATGTAAGGAATTACAAAAGAAATTCTTTCAACAAAGATGTGAATTAGGAAGGATTGGTCGATTAAATATAAACCGGAGATTGAATCTTGATATACCCCCTAACAATACATTTTTGTTACCCCGGGATATATTGGCAGCTGTGGATCTTTTGATTGGAATGAAATTTGGAATGGGTACACTTGATGATATGAATCATTTAAAAAATAAACGTATCCGTTCTGTAGCAGATCTTTTACAAGATCAATTCGGATTAGCCCTGATTCGTTTAGAAAATGTGGTTCGAGGAACCATAGGTGGAACAATTAGACATAAATTGATACCGACCCCTCAAAATTTGATAACTTCAACTCCATTAACAACCACTTATGAATCTTTTTTCGGATTACATCCATTATCTCAAGTTTTAGATCAAACTAATCCATTGACACAAATTGTTCATGGGAGAAAATTGAGTTATTTGGGACCTGGAGGGTTGACAGGGCGAACTGCTAGTTTTCGGATACGCGATATTCATCCTAGTCACTATGGGCGCATTTGCCCAATTGACACATCTGAAGGAATCAATGTTGGACTTATTGGATCCTTAGCAATTCATGCCAAGATTGGTCATTGGGGGTCTTTAGAAAGCCCGTTTTACGAAATGTCTGAGGGATCAAAAAAAGGACGGATCCTTTCTTTATCACCAAATAGAGATGAATACAATATGGTAGCGGCAGGAAATTCTTTGGCGCTGAATCGAGGTGTTCGGGAAGAACAGGTTGTTCCAGCTCGATATCGTCAAGAGTTCCTGACTATTGCATGGGAACAGGTTCATTTTCGAAGTATTTTTCCCTTCCAATATTTTTCTATCGGAGCTTCTCTCATTCCTTTTATCGAGCATAATGATGCGAATCGGGCTTTAATGAGTTCTAATATGCAACGTCAAGCAGTTCCACTTTCTCGATCGGAGAAGTGCATTGTTGGAACTGGATTGGAACGCCAAGTGGCTCTAGATTCAGGGGTTCCTGCTATATCCAAGCACGAGGGAAAAGTAATTTCTACTGATATTGATAAGATCATTTTATCGGGTAATGGGAATACTGTAAACATTCCATTAGTTATATATCAACGTTCTAACAAAAATACTTGTATGCATCAAAAAACCCAGGTTCCGCTGGCTAAATACATTAAAAAAGGACAAGTTTTAGCGGACGGAGCTGCTACAGTTGGTGGTGAACTCGCTTTGGGCAAAAACATATTAGTAGCTTATATGCCATGGGAAGGTTACAATTTTGAGGATGCGGTACTCATTAGCGAACGTCTGGTATATGAAGATATTTATACTTCTTTTCACATAAGAAAATATGAAATTCAGACTCATATCACAAGCCAAGGCCCTGAAAGGGTCACTAAGGAAATACCTCATCTAGAAGCCCATTTGCTCAGAAATTTAGACAAAAATGGAATTGTCATGCTGGGATCTTGGGTGGAGACAGGCGATATTTTAGTAGGTAAATTAACACCGCAAATGGCGAAAGAATCGTCCTATGCCCCCGAAGATAGATTATTACGAACCATACTTGGCATTCAGGTATCTACTTCAAAGGAAACTTGTTTAAAATTACCTATAGGAGGTAGGGGCCGCGTTGTTGATGTGAGATGGATCCAGAAAAGAGGAGGTTCTAGTTATAACCCAGAAACGATTCGTGTCTATATTTTACAGAAACGTGAAATCAAAGTCGGTGATAAAGTAGCTGGAAGACACGGAAATAAAGGCATCATTTCTAAAATTTTGCCTAGACAAGATATGCCTTATTTGCAAGATGGACGACCTGTTGATATGGTCTTCAACCCATTAGGAGTACCTTCACGAATGAATGTAGGACAAATATTTGAAAATTCGCTCGGGTTAGCAGGAAGTCTGCTAGATAAACATTATCGAATAGCACCTTTTGATGAGAGATATGAACAAGAGGCCTCGAGAAAACTAGTGTTTTCTGAATTATATGAAGCCAGTAAGCAAACAGCCAATCCATGGGTATTTGAACCCGAGTATCCGGGAAAAAGTAGAATATTTGATGGCAGAACGGGAGATCCTTTTGAACAGCCTGTTATAGTGGGAAAACCTTATATATTGAAATTAATTCATCAAGTTGATGATAAAATACACGGGCGTTCCAGCGGATATTATGCACTTGTTACACAACAACCCCTTAGAGGAAAGGCCAAACAAGGGGGGCAACGGGTAGGAGAAATGGAGGTTTGGGCTCTAGAAGGATTTGGTGTTTCTCATATTTTACAAGAGATGCTCACTTATAAATCGGATCATATTCGAGCCCGCCAAGAAGTACTTGGTACTACAATCATTGGAGGAACAATACCCAAACCTCAGGATCCTCCAGAATCTTTTCGATTGCTCGTTCGAGAACTACGATCTTTGGCTCTGGAACTGAACCATTTCCTTGTATCTGAGAAAAATTTCCAGATGAATAGGAAGGAAGCTTAATCGACTTGTTATTGTTAATGAATCCGAATTTTTTTCTATGATCGATCGGTA